GCACCCACCCTGCACAGATTAGGCATACAAGCATTCCAACCTATTTTAGTGGAAGGGAGCGCTATTTGTTTACACCCATTAGTTTGTAAGGGTTTCAATGCAGACTTTGATGGGGATCAAATGGCTGTTCATGTACCTTTATCTTTGGAAGCTCAAGCGGAGGCTCGTTTACTTATGTTTTCTCATATGAATCTCTTGTCTCCAGCTATCGGGGATCCTATTTCTGTACCAACTCAAGACATGCTTATTGGACTCTATTTATTAACAATCGGAAATCGTCGAGGTATTTGTGCAAATAGGTATAATCCATATAATAGTGGAAACTACCAAAAAAAAATAGTTGATAATCATAATAATAACTATAGGTATACGAGGGAAAAAGAACCCCATTTTTCTAGTTCCTATGATGCACTTGGAGCTTATCGACAGAAAAGAATCAGTTTAGATAGTCCTTTGTGGCTCCGATGGAGACGAGATCAACGTGTCATTGGTTCAAGAGAAGTTCCCATCGAAGTTCAATATGAATCTTTAGGTACTTATCATGAGATTTATAGGCACTATCTAATAGTAGGAAGTATAACAAAAGAAATCCGTTCTATATACATTCGAACTACTCTTGGTCATATTTCTTTTTATAGAGAATTAGAAGAAGCCATACAGGGTTTTTGTCGAGCCTACTCATACGCTATCTAATCTAATTTCTTAGATTAGGCGATGTTTGTGCCTAGTGCCTAGGGTAATTCAGGTCTCCCAAATTTCACTGGTATTCTAATTTCTGAATTTCTGTGTGAATCAAGATTGAGGAAAGGAAGTTTTCGAATCATTGACTTGGGTCCATTGTCGAATCCTACTTAGCAGAAGAAATATAAGAGAAGAGGTACTTATGGCAGAACGGGCTGATCTGGTCTTTCACAATAAAGTGATAAATGGAACTGCTATGAAACGACTTATTAGCAGGTTAATCGATCATTTCGGAATGGCATATACATCACATATCTTGGATCAAGTAAAAACTTTGGGTTTCCAGCAAGCCACTGCTACATCTATTTCATTAGGAATTGATGATCTTTTAACAATCCCTTCGAAGGGATGGTTAGTCCAAGACGCCGAACAACAAAGTTTTATTTTAGAGAAACACCATCATTATGGGAATGTACACGCGGTAGAAAAATTACGTCAATCCATTGAGATATGGTATGCTACAAGTGAATATTTGAGACAAGAAATGAATCCTAATTTTCGTATGACTGATCCTTCTAATCCAGTACATCTAATGTCCTTTTCGGGAGCTAGAGGAAATGCATCTCAGATACATCAATTAGTGGGTATGAGAGGATTAATGTCGGATCCCCAAGGACAAATGATTGATTTACCCATTCAAAGCAATTTACGTGAAGGACTTTCTTTGACAGAATATATAATTTCCTGCTATGGAGCTCGCAAAGGAGTTGTAGATACTGCTGTACGAACATCAGATGCTGGATACCTCACACGTAGACTTGTTGAAGTAGTTCAACACATTATTATACGTAGAACAGATTGTGGTACTATCCGAGGTATTTCCGTGAGCCCTCAAAATGGTATGACAGAGAAAATTTTTGTCCAAACACTAATTGGTCGTGTATTAGCAGACGATATATATATCGGTTTGCGATGTCTTGCCACTCGAAATCAAGATATTGGGATTGGACTTATAAATCGATTCATAACCTTTCGAGCACAACCAATATATATTAGAACCCCCTTTACTTGCAGGAGTACATCTTGGATCTGCCAATTATGTTATGGTCGGAGTCCTACTCATGGTGACCTGATCGAATTGGGAGAAGCTGTAGGTATTATTGCAGGTCAATCAATTGGGGAACCAGGGACTCAACTAACATTAAGAACTTTTCATACCGGTGGAGTATTCACAGGTGGTACTGCCGAGTATGTACGAGCTCCTTCTAATGGAAAAATAAAATTGAATGAGAATTTGGTTCATCCCACACGTACCCGTCATGGGCATCCCGCTTTTCTATGTTCTATGGACTTGTATGTAACTATTGAGAGTCGGGATATTCTACATAATGTAAATATTCCACTAAAGAGTTTGATTTTAGTTCAAAATAATCAATATGTAGAATCAGAACAAGTAATTGCTGAAATTCGTGCTGGAACGTCCACTTTTTATTTTAAAGAGAAGGTACGAAAACATATTTATTCTGAATCAGAGGGAGAAATGCACTGGAGTACTGATGTACACCATGCACCTGAATATACATATGGTAATGTTCATCTATTATTAAAAACAAGTCATTTATGGATATTAGCAGGAGGTTCGTGCAGATCTAGTATAGTGTCTTTTTCGCTCCACAAGGATCAAGATCAAATGAATCCTCATGCTTTTTCTGTCGAAGAAAGATATATCTCTGATCTATCAATGACTAACGGTCGAATAAGATATAAATTGTTAGATACTTCTGATAAAAAAGATAAGAAAATTCTTGACTATTCAACAAGACCTGATCAAACCATATATAATGGTCATTGGAATATTATATATCCTTCTATTATCCAAGGGAATTCTTATTTCTTGGCGAAAAAGCGAAGAAATAGATTCATCATCCCATTACAATATGATCAAAAACGAGAGAATGAACTAATACCCTGTTTTGGTATTTTACGTAGAAATAGTATTCTTGCTTTTTTTGATGATCCACGATACAGAAGAAATAATTCGGGAATTACTAAATATGGGACTGTAGAGGTCAATTCAATTATCAAAAAAGAGGATTTGATTGAGTATAGAGGATTAAAAGAATTTATTCCGAAATACCAAATGAAAGTAGATTGTCTTTTTTTTATTCTCGAGGAAGTGCATATTTTACCTGGATCTTCATTGATAATGGTCCAGAACAATAGTATCATTGGAGTAGATACACAACTCGCTTTAAATACAAGAAGTCGAGTAGGCGGATTAGTCCGCCTGGAGAGAAAAAAAAAAAATATTGAACTAAAAATATTTTCCGGAGATATTTATTTTCCTGGAGAGGCAGATAAGATATCTAGGCACAGCGGCATTTTTATACCACCGAAAACAAAAAAAAAAAATTCTAAGGAATCAAAAAAATTTAAAAATTGGATCTATGTCCAACGGATCACACCCACGAAGAAAAAGTATTTTGTTTCGGTTCGACCCGTAGTCACATATGAAATAACTGATGGCATAAATTTAGCAACACTTTTTCCTCAAGATCTCTTGCGGGAAAAGGATAATGTCCAACTTAGAGTTGTCAATTATATCCTTTATGGAAATGGCAAGTCAATTCGAGGAATTTTTCACACAAGTATTCAATTAGTTCGCACTTGTTTAATATTGAATTGGGATCCAGAACAAAATGGTTCTCCGAAAGAGATTCGTGCTTCCTTTATTGAGGTAAAGGGAAATGATCTGATTCGAAATTTCATGAGAATTGAGTTAGTAAAGTCCAGCATTTCGTATATCGGAAAAAGATATGATAGGGCAAGTTCAGGATTGATTTCCGATAATGGATTAGATCGTACAAATATAAATCCTTTTTACTGCAAGGTTAGTATTCAATTACTTACACAACATCAAGGTACTATTGGTACATTGTTGAATCGAAATAAGGAATGCCAATCTTTGATAATTTTGTCATCATCCAATTGTTCTCGAATTGGTCCATTCAATGGTTCGAAATATAACATGATAAAAGAATCGGATCCCATAATCCCAATTAAGGATTTGTTGTGTCCTTTGGGGACTATTGTCCCTAAAATGGTAAATTTATATTCATTTTACCATTTAATAACTTATAATCAGATTTTGTTAAAGAAATATTTGCTACTTGGTAATTTTCAACAGACTTTCCAAGTACTTCAAGTACTTAAATACTGTTTAATAGATAAAAATAGGAGGATTTATAATCCCGATCCGTGCAGTAACATCATTTTGAATCCATTCCATTTGAATTGGCATTTTCTCCATCACGATTATTGGGAAGAGACATCTACAATAATTAGCCTTGGACAATTTTTTTGTGAAAATATATGTCTATTCAAATACAAACCGCACATAAAAAAATCTGGGCAAATTATAATTGTTGATGTTGACGCTTTAATTATAAGATCCGCTAAGCCCTATTTAGCCACTCCAGGAGCAACTATTCATGGCCATTATGGTAAAATATTTTACGAAGGAGATACATTAGTTACATTTATATATGAAAAATCAAGATCTGGTGACATAACACAAGGTCTTCCAAAAGTGGAACAAATCTTAGAAGTACGTTCGATTGATTCAATATCAATGAACCTTAAAAGGAGAGTTGAAGGTTGGAACAAAGGTATACCAAAAATTTTTGGAATCCCCCGGGGATTCTTGATTCAAGCCGAGCTAACCATAGCTCAAAGTCGTATCTCTTTGGTTAATAAAATCCAAAGGGTTTATCGATCTCAGGGGGTACAGATCCATAATAGACATATAGAGATTATTGTACGTCAAGTAACATCAAAAGTGTTGGTTTCAGAAGATGGAATGTCTAATGTTTTTTCACCCGGGGAATTAATTGGATTGTTGCGAGCGGAACGAGCGGGGCGCGCTTTGGACGAAGCGATCTCTTATCGCGCAATCCTATTGGGAATAACAAGGACATCTTTGAATACTCAAAGTTTCATATCCGAAGCAAGTTTTCAAGAAACCGCTCGAGTTTTAGCAAAAGCTGCTCTACGAGGTCGTATTGATTGGTTGAAAGGCCTGAAAGAGAATGTTGTTCTAGGTGGAATTATACCTGTTGGTACAGGATTCAAAAAATTAGTGCACCATTCAAGTAAGGACAAAAACTTTTATTTGGAAATCAAAAGAAAGAATCTATTTGACTTGGAAATAAAAGATCTTTTGTTACACCATAGAGAATTATTTTGTTCTTATGTACCAAACAATTTCCATGAGACATTAGAACAATCATTTACGCGATTTCATGATTCCTAAGAGCGGATTCTTTTACTTTAACTATCTTTAACTATCTTTTAATTATCTGTTTTTAATTATCTGGTCTGGCTTTTCTTTTAACTTAACTATCTTGTTCTTGTTCGAATATTGATAAAAAAATAAGTAATTAAAAGACATTAATGGTTTGTACTGTGTATTAAAGGTTAATTCCCGGCAGAAGGTTCCATCGGAACAATTATTTATTTCAAAGTACCTCGTCTCTTTGTTAAAGTTAAAAAAAAAAACAAAAAGGAAGTGTGGGAAAAATGACAAGAAGATATTGGAACATTAATTTAGAAGAGATGATGGAGGCCGGAGTTCATTTTGGTCATGGTACTAAGAAATGGAATCCTAGAATGGCCCCTTACATCTCTGCAAAGCGTAAAGGTATTCATATTACAAATCTCACTGGAACTGCTCGTTTTTTATCAGAAGCCTCTGATTTAGTTTTTGATGCGGCAAGTAGGGGAAGAACCTTCTTAATTGTTGGTACCAAAAATAAAGCAGCAGATTCAGTAGCATCGGCTGCAATAAGAGCCCGGTGTCATTATGTTAATAAAAAATGGCTTGGTGGTATGTTAACAAATTGGTCTACTACGGAAACGAGACTTCAAAAGATCAGGGATTTAAGAGCAGAACAAAAGATGGGTAAACTCAACCGTCTTCCCAAAAGAGATGCGGCAATATTGAAGAGAAAATTATTTACCTTGCAAACATATCTCGGCGGTATCAAATATATGACGAGGTTGCCTGATATTGTGATCGTCGTTGATCAGCAAGAAGAATATACGGCTCTTCGAGAGTGTGTCATTTTGGGTATTCCGACGATTTGTTTAATCGATACAAATTGTGACCCGGATCTCGCAGATATTTCGATTCCATCCAACGATGATGCTATAGCTTCAATCCGATTGGTTCTTAACAAATTAGTATCCGCAATTTGTGAGGGCCGCTCTAGCTATATAAGAAATCCTTGATTATGATTAAGGGGGGATTTTTTGGATTCGGTTACTATTCTTGAATTAAATAAAAAAAAAGCAAAAAGGTAAGTGCGGGCATATTGATAATATGTTATTATATTACGTGATTTCTTGGTATCCTATGTAAATTCTTGATATCTTAAATATACAATTAATGAATACGATTTTTGATTCATATTGGTGAGTTGAAAAAGAGATAGAGATGGTTGAATCAAAATAATTTCTTTTTTGAAGTTCAATTTCTGCTAGAGGACAATATGAATGTTATACCATGTTCCATTAAAACACTCAAAGGGTTATACGATATATCGGGTGTAGAGGTAGGCCAACATTTATATTGGCAAATAGTAGGTTTACAAATCCATGCCCAAGTACTTATCACTTCTTGGGTAGTAATTGCTATCTTATTAGGTTCAGTCATTATAGCTGTTCGGAATCCACAAACCATTCCGACCGACGGTCAGAATTTCTTTGAATATATCCTTGAATTTATTCGAGACTTAAGCAAAACCCAGATTGGAGAAGAATATGGCCCTTGGGTTCCCTTTATTGGAACTATGTTCCTCTTTATTTTTGTTTCTAACTGGTCAGGTGCTCTTTTACCTTGGAAAATTATACAGTTACCTCATGGAGAATTAGCTGCACCCACGAATGATATAAATACTACTGTTGCTTTAGCTTTACTCACGTCCGTCGCATATTTTTATGCGGGTCTTAGCAAAAAAGGATTGGGTTATTTTGGGAAATACATTCAACCAACCCCCATCCTTTTACCAATTAACATCCTAGAAGATTTCACAAAACCTTTATCTCTTAGTTTTCGACTTTTCGGAAATATATTAGCTGATGAATTAGTAGTTGTTGTTCTTGTTTCTTTAGTCCCTTCAGTAGTTCCTATACCTGTCATGTTTCTTGGATTATTTACAAGTGGTATTCAAGCTCTTATTTTTGCAACCTTAGCCGCGGCTTATATAGGTGAATCTGTGGAAGGTCATCATTAACTAGCTTTTCAAATAGTCTTTTTTTTTTAATTCTATTATTAAGCAAGCTTATCCCACATGATTCATGATAATCCAATTGGATGGGTAAGATAATAGTGTATGATTCCATCATCTAGAATTGTAGGAGAAAAGATAGACAATATTCCAACAGAATTCTAAAAAAAAAGAAGGGCTGGGGAGGTTATAGTTAGAGTATAATATATGTAATAATGTCTATAGGCTCTAAACCCCCGTCTATTTTTCTAGGAATTATTCTATTACAGAATAAATTAAAAAAAATTAGGATGGTTTACATTATGGAAGAAAAGAATGGATATGTGATATTAGAATCACATTAAATATTCTTTAGTTATATGAGATAAGTCTATCCATAATATCGCTATATTACATAACTATATAATATTTATTTTTTTTTATAGTATTGTTTATTTTATTTATTATTATTTGATAATATGTATAATATACAATACAAATTACAAATAATATAATTTATTATAATTATAATATAATTATTATTTTATTTTAATAGTTAGTAACTTAGTAACTAATTGGTAGTTAATTACTTTATTAATTTATTAATATAACTAATTAAGTATTTAATAATTATTAGTTAATAAAATTAAATAAATAATTAATAAATAAATTTTTAATTTAAGTTTAATTTAAGTTAAGATATTAATAATTAATATCTATTGGTACTTTTTTATTACATAATATGTATTACATATTAACTTTTTTATTACTATTACATATTAATATATATATTTTATTATTTTATTATATTAATTTTTATTTATATTGGATTAATTTGGTATTAAATTAATTTGATTTATATTGATTGCAGCTCACACTGCATTTAGATAGATTTCAATATCAGTCCTTCTCTTCTAGCAATTTTTTTTTGAATGAAAAAATAAATAAACTTAACAATAGTGTAGTGTAGTAAAGAACGAAGAATTAAATGAAAGAATGGTTCGAAACAAAGAAATACAATAGTTACAACTGTATGCATATGGATTTACAAAAACTCTATGATAGTTAAAAACTAAAAACGAGATAGTTCTGACGATTCCGTTTTTTAATTTAGTAATTATAATTAATATTATTATTTCAACTTGTGTATCTTAATTAAAAAAGTCATAATTGATTGGTTGATTGTATCATTAACCATTTCTTCTTTTTTGTTTTGTGTGAGGAACTTACCATGAATCCACTGATTTCTGCCGCTTCCGTTATTGCTGCTGGATTGGCCGTGGGGCTTGCTTCTATTGGACCTGGAGTTGGTCAAGGTACTGCTGCAGGCCAAGCTGTAGAAGGTATTGCGAGACAACCGGAAGCAGAGGGTAAAATACGAGGTACTTTATTGCTTAGTCTAGCTTTTATGGAAGCTTTAACAATTTACGGACTGGTTGTGGCATTAGCACTTTTATTTGCGAATCCTTTTGTTTAATCCTCAAAATATAAAAAAAGTACCTTAGAGACTTTTTTCTTATTAACTTGGAATTTTCCTTTGCTTCTTAGAATTATATTAACACGTTACTAAAAAATTACTTATTTATTGAGACAATACCTAGGAAGGGTTGATTTGAGGATTAGGAATTACCGCATTCACTTGCTTTCTTCCTTTCTGTCTTTAGCTTAGTACAATAGAAAACTTTTTTATTTTCATTGTTTGGAAGTGTTTCAACAAATGAATATTTTTCAATTGATATCAGATCTAAAACCTAAGTCTAAAGTCTAAGTAAAGTATCTTATTAGAAAATTTTTTAAAATGTAAAAAAATTTAAACAAAACAAATGAAATTACTAGATTTCTTTTATTCTCATTAAATAAATAAAGTGGAAATAAAAAAAAAAGAAATCGATCAAAAAAAAGGGCGATCGGAGTGATACAAAAAGAACTCTGTTCTTTGTTAGTCCTATCCAAAAGAAAAGAGAGGAGAATATATGAAAAATGTAATTGATTCTTTCGTTTACTTGGGCCACTGGCCATACGCCGGAAGTTTCGGGTTTAATACCGATATTTTAGCAACAAATCCAATAAATCTAAGTGTAGTGCTTGGTGTATTGATTTATTTTGGAAAGGGAGTGTGTGCGAGTTGTTTATTTCAAGAATAGGATGGATCCATCCATCTGCACTTATGGTATTTATAAGGGATAGGGGAAATAGTAAAAAAGTGCACGATCTCGACGAATTTCTTCTGAATAAATTAAGAAATTATATGCAAGAACCATAGCATTTCGTGATTTATTGGTAAATCCACTTTGATTCTCTATCAACCAATAATGCGAGACCTTTAACATGGTTAAAGCTAAATTGTTTAAAGTCCGGACAAAACATGGTATTCTTTCTACCACTACGTTAGTAACCAAATAGTTCAAAAAAATTGGTAATTTATTTGATTTTGATATATAACACTCATATCAATAAATAAATTGAAACTATTTACGAGATAAAAAAAAGGAACTTTGTTTCCTTTTTTTATCTAATGCCGAATCGACGACCTATGTATAAAAAAGAGGAATTTTTGGACTTGAAGAAACAAAAATATAATATAAATATAATTATTATTATTTTAATTTTTATAATCATATTTCCTTTTTTCATTCAAAAAAATGAAAAAAAAAAGTACAAATAAAAAAACAACTTTGCTGACAATTTTAGATTTTGATCTGGTCTAGTCGGAAGAGTCTTCCTAATATTCTGGTTTTTTATTTTATAAGTTTTGATATGTTTAACTACAAACAGAAAAGAGAAGGTAGGCTCATTACATTAAAAAGCTATGGGAATACTCATACCATAAATAAATAATTGAGCGTGAGAGCCAAATGAATCGAAAGATTCATGTTTGGTTCGGGAAGAGATCATGGAAGTTGTGAAATTAATGGTAAGATAATCTACTTTCATTAAATGATTTATTAGATAATCGAAAACAGAGGATTTTAAGTACTATTCGAAATTCGGAAGAATTACGTAAAGGGGCCGTTGAGCAGCTCGAAAGAGCCCGGACTCGCTTACGTAAAGTG